CCCTAACTATTCTATCTACTCCACCCCCCCTTTCCCCCCCAGTACATTTTTATTTATACTTTAAGGGTATGTATAGTAATGCATCACACTCTTTGCCCCATCAGACAACTCATGAAATGTAGGATAATCCACATCATACGTTATGCCCTTCCATCAAAAACCCAAACATTATCTCCAAAATGGACTCTATTCGGCCATAATACCCAGCAGGCACTTTCTTGTTTCAGGTACCATACAGCCCAAGTGTTCCTACCTACGACTAAACCGCAAGCGTTACCCGTAAACCCAGAGACTTATCTACTATGCCCAACTCCCAACCAAGAGAACGAGGGATGTCCCTGTACACCTTTGCATTCCCCTAGTCTACTGAATTCGCCCACCTCCTAGGTAATATTCTCTAACAACAGCCTTCAAGCACTCCCAAGCCAGAGAACACGGTTATCTATTGATCGCGCTTCTCACGAGAACCGAGCTACTCAACGTTATACGTGAATTACGTTATTGCCCTCAGGCGCATAAATCTAACAAACTTGCTCTTTTGCGCTATTGGTTGTAACTTCAGGAACATACCTCCACCACTCCGTCCTCCTTGCTCTTCACTGATACAAGTGGTCGGTTGAATAGGTCCTCCCTCTTCTCATTATTTCGGCATACCGACCTCCTACACTTGTTTTCTTTTAGCGTCTCTTCAATAAGCCCCTCAAGTGCAGAGCAGGTGTTATCTTCCTCTTGACATGTCCATCACATGACCGCCGAGCATATGAATCCCCTAACACCCAGAATGTCATGGTTTGACGGATAAGGTCGTCGCAAACTTGACACTGATGCACTTTGACCCCATTCATGGAGGGCGCGCTACGTACCTCTGGTCAACAGATAGTGTAATGGTTGCCGGACATAAAAGTTATTATTTCGTTTACTAGGAACTGTCATTCAAATCTAGTTTTACGCATCTCTTTTTTTATCTTGATATTTTTTGTTTTTTTGTTAAAAAATTAAACCATTCATCCCTACATTTTCCAAACCATTCATCATCAACCATCACAAATCAATCTTCCTCCACATTTTCTGCTATTAAGAATAGCGATTAACCATCGTCACATCATACCCCACCCTAAAACCAACCCTACGAACCAAATCTCCCTACCACTCACCATATTATGCCATCAAAAAAACCAAACAAAAATAAGAAATCATAATCGCAAATCATAAACCAATCCCCTACGTTCTTGTAGCTTATAAAAAGCATGACACTGAAGATGTCAAGATGGCTGCCACACACACCCAAGAACAAAAGACTTAGTCCTAACCTTACTGTTAGTTTTTGCTAGGTATATACATGCAAGTATCCGCGCTCCAGTGTAGATGCCCTGGACACCTCAACCCGGTAGATAGGAGCGGGTATCAGGCACACCACAACCGTAGCCCAAGACGCCTTGCATTTGCCACACCCCCACGGGTACTCAGCAGTAGTTAATATTAAGCAATGAGTGTAAACTTGACTTAGCCATAGCAAATTTAGGGTTGGTAAATCCTGTGCCAGCCACCGCGGTCATACAGGAGACCCAAATTAACATTATAACGGCGTAAAGAGTGGTCACATGTTATCCAAGTAGCTAAGATTAAAAAGCAACTGAGCTGTCACAAGCCCAAGATGCCAATAAGGCCTCCTCATCAAAGAAGATCTTAGAACAACGACTAATTGAACTCCACGAAAGCCAGGGCCCAAACTGGGATTAGATACCCCACTATGCCTGGCCCTAAATCTTGATGCTTACCCCTACTAAAGCATCCGCCCGAGAACTACGAGCACCAACGCTTAAAACTCTAAGGACTTGGCGGTGCTCCAAACCCACCTAGAGGAGCCTGTTCTGTAATCGATGATCCACGATATACCTGACCATTCCTTGCCAAAACAGCCTACATACCGCCGTCTCCAGCTCACCTACCCTGAAAGCCAAACAGTGAACGCAACAGCCTAACCCCGCTAATACGACAGGTCAAGGTATAGCCTATGGAATGGAAGCAATGGGCTACATTTTCTAAGATAGAACATAACGGCAAAGGGGTATGAAACAACCCCTAGAAGGCGGATTTTAGCAGTAAAGTGGGACAATCGAGCCCTCTTTAAGCCGGCTCTGGAGCACGTACATACCGCCCGTCACCCTCCTCATAGGCGGCCCCCCCCCCATAAACTAATAAGCTACCCAGCCAAAGATGAGGTAAGTCGTAACAAGGTAAGTGTACCGGAAGGTGCACTTAGACTACCAAGACGTAGCTTAAACAAAAGCATTCAGCTTACACCTGAAAAATGTCTGCTAACATCAGATCGTCTTGATGCCAAACTCTAGCCCAATCGACATGACCTGGAATAACAAAGCCACTTCACACACCCAACTAAAGCATTCATTAGTCCTAGTATAGGCGATAGAAAAGACACCATTGGAGCGATAGAGACTACGTACCGTAAGGGAAAGATGAAATATTAGTGAAATAACCTAAGCTAAAAACAGCAAAGATCAACCCTTGTACCTTTTGCATCATGGTCTAGCAAGAAAACCAAGCAAAATGACTTTAAGTTTGCCATCCCGAAACCCAAGCGAGCTACTTACGAGCAGCTATCATGAGCGAACCCGTCTCTGTGGCAAAAGAGTGGGATGACTTGTTAGTAGAGGTGAAAAGCCAATCGAGCTGGGTGATAGCTGGTTGCCTGTGAAAAGAATCTTAGTTCACTCTTAATTCTTCTCCAAGGAAACACATAAACCCTAATGAAGCGAATTAAGGGCTATTTAAAGGGGGTACAGCTCCTTTAAAAAAGAATACAATCTCTACGAGCGGATAAGTACTAACTAGCTAATCATACTGTGGGCCCTCAAGCAGCCATCAACAAAGAGTGCGTTAAAGCTCAACACCTCAAAAATATAAGAACAATACGACTCCCTCCCCATTAACAGGCTAACCTATATACAAATAGGAGAATTAATGCTAGAATGAGTAACCTGGGTCCTCCCTCTACGACGCAAGCTTACATCGGCACATTATTAACAAATCACCCATATACGAACAATCAAACAAGCAGAGTATTACGTACATTGTTAACCCAACAGAGGAGCGTCCACTAAGAAAGATTAAAACCTGTAAAAGGAACTCGGCAAACCCGTCAAGGCCCGACTGTTTACCAAAAACATAGCCTTCAGCAAACCACAAACAAGTATTGAAGGTGATGCCTGCCCGGTGACTCACGTTCAACGGCCGCGGTATCCTAACCGTGCAAAGGTAGCGCAATCAATTGTCCCATAAATCGAGACTAGTATGAATGGCTAAACGAGGTCTTAACTGTCTCTTACAGGCAATCGGTGAAATTGATCTCCCTGTACGAAAGCAGGGATAAACACATAAGACGAGAAGACCCTGTGGAACTTTAAAACCAGCAACCACCTTAGATCACATATCCACCCACCGGGTTCACTGATACATAAGCTACTGGTCTGCGTTTTTCGGTTGGGGCGACCTTGGAGTAAAACAAAACCTCCAAAAACTAGACCACACCTCTAGACTGAGAGCAACCTCTCAACGTGCTAATAGCAACCAGACCCAATATAATTGATCAATGGACCAAGCTACCCCAGGGATAACAGCGCAATCTCCTCCGAGAGTCCATATCGACGGGGAGGTTTACGACCTCGATGTTGGATCAGGACATCCTAGTGGTGCAGCCGCTACTAAGGGTTCGTTTGTTCAACGATTAATAGTCCTACGTGATCTGAGTTCAGACCGGAGTAATCCAGGTCGGTTTCTATCTATGATGAACTCTTCCCAGTACGAAAGGATAGGAAAAGTGAGGCCAATACTACAAGCAAGCCTTCGCCTTAAGTGATGAAACCAACTAAATCACAAAAGGCTATCAGACCACACCACGTCCAAGAAAAGGACCAGCTAGCGTGGCAGAGCTCGGAAAATGCAAAAGGCTTAAGTCCTTTAACTCAGAGGTTCAAATCCTCTCCCTAGCTTAATCCAACCCATGACCAACTACCCCCTACTAATCAACTTCATCATAGCCCTTTCCTATGCTCTCCCTATTTTAATTGCAGTAGCTTTTCTTACGCTAGTAGAGCGTAAAATCTTAAGCTACATGCAAGGCCGAAAAGGCCCTAACGTTGTAGGACCATACGGCCTCTTACAACCCCTAGCAGATGGGGTGAAGCTATTTACTAAAGAACCCATTCGACCGTCCACATCCTCACCAATTCTATTCACTGCAACTCCAATACTAGCCCTACTCCTAGCAATCTCCATCTGAACCCCACTGCCCCTGCCTTTCTCACTGGCAGACCTCAACCTAGGCCTACTATTCCTATTGGCCATGTCAAGCCTAGCGGTCTACTCCATCCTATGATCTGGTTGAGCCTCTAACTCAAAATACGCTTTAATTGGCGCCTTACGGGCAGTAGCCCAAACAATCTCATACGAAGTAACTCTGGCAATCATCCTCCTATCTGTCGTACTTCTCAGTGGTAACTACACCCTCAGCACCCTCGCAGTCACCCAAGAACCCCTGTACCTTATCTTCTCCTGCTGACCTCTCGCTATAATGTGGTATGTCTCTACACTTGCTGAGACCAACCGTGCCCCATTCGACCTGACAGAAGGAGAATCTGAGCTAGTATCTGGGTTCAACGTAGAATATGCAGCAGGACCTTTTGCACTCTTCTTCCTAGCCGAATACGCTAATATCATACTCATGAATACCATCACTACCCTCCTATTCTTCAACCCAAGCCTGCTTAATCCCCCCCAAGAATTATTCCCTGTAGTACTAGCCACAAAAGTACTTTTACTATCAGCAGGGTTTCTCTGAATTCGTGCCTCTTACCCCCGATTCCGGTACGATCAACTAATACACCTGTTATGAAANAACTTTTTACCCCTCACACTTGCTCTCTGCCTCTGACACACCAGCATACCAATTTCTTACGCGGGACTGCCCCCTTATCTAAGACCACCGGAAATGTGCCTGAACACCAAGGGTCACTATGATAAAGTGAACATGGAGGTATACCAGTCCTCTCATTTCCTACAACTTAGAAAAGCAGGAATCGAACCTACACTAGAGGAATCAAAACCCTCCATACTTCCCTTATATTACTTTCTAGTAGGGTCAGCTAAACAAGCTATCGGGCCCATACCCCGAAAATGATGGTTCAACTCCTTCCCCTGCTAATGAACCCCAAAGCAAACCTAATCTTCTTAACTAGTCTGCTACTAGGGACAACCATCACAATATCAAGCAATCACTGAATCACAGCCTGAGCCGGCCTCGAAATTAATACACTCGCTATCCTGCCATTAATCTCAAAATCCCATCACCCACGATCCATTGAAGCTGCTACTAAGTACTTCCTAACCCAAGCAGCTGCCTCAGCCCTAGTACTATTCTCCAGCATAACCAATGCATGACACACCGGGCAATGAGATATTACTCAACTGTCACACCCCACGTCCGGCCTAATCTTAACCTCAGCAATTGCAATAAAACTAGGCCTAGTCCCATTCCATTTCTGATTCCCAGAAGTACTACAAGGCTCTCCTCTCTCCACTGGCCTACTTCTGTCAACTATTATAAAACTCCCCCCACTCACCCTCCTATACATAACCTCCCCGTCACTAAACCCCACATTACTAACTACCCTAGCCATTCTTTCAGCAGCCCTTGGCGGATGAATAGGCCTTAACCAAACACAAATCCGAAAAATCCTGGCTTTCTCCTCCATCTCACACCTAGGATGGATAGCAGTCATTATCGCCTACAACCCCAAACTAACCCTCCTTAACTTCTATCTATACGCTATAATAACCACAGCCGTATTTCTCACCCTAAACTCAATCAAAGTACTAAAACTATCCACATTAATAACCGCATGAACTAAAGTCCCATCATTAAATGCAATACTACTTTTAACCCTACTCTCCCTTGCAGGACTTCCCCCACTAACAGGGTTCCTACCTAAATGACTCATCATCCAGGAATTAACCAAACAAGATATAGTCCCTACAGCCATACTCATATCCCTCCTCTCGCTGCTAAGCCTCTTCTTCTACCTCCGCCTTGCGTACTGCACAACCATCACATTACCACCACACACCACCAACCACATAAAACAATGACGGACCAACAAGCCAATCAGCATTCTAATCGCCATCTTAACCACAATGTCCGTCACTCTCCTACCCATCTCACCCATAATTCTTACTATTGTTTAAGAAACTTAGGATTAATTTTAAACCGAAGGCCTTCAAAGCCTTAAACAAGAGTTAAACCCTCTTAGTTTCTGCTAAAGTCCGCAAGCTATTACCCTGCATCCCCTGAATGCAACTCAGGTGCTTTAATTAAGCTAGGACCTTTCAACTCACTAGGCAGATGGGCTTTGATCCCATGACTATGCAGTTAACAGCTACATGCCCAAACCAACAGGCTTCTGCCTAAGACTCCGGCGCACAACTAATGCACATCAATGAGCTTGCAACTCACTATGAACTTCACTACAGAGCCGATAAGAAGAGGAATTGAACCTCTGTAAAAAGGACTACAGCCTAACGCTTATTCACTCAGCCATCTTACCTGTGACATTCATCAACCGATGATTATTCTCAACCAACCACAAAGATATCGGAACCCTCTATTTAATCTTCGGCGCATGAGCTGGGATAGTAGGTACCGCCCTAAGCCTCCTAATTCGAGCAGAACTAGGCCAACCCGGAGCACTCCTGGGAGACGACCAAGTCTACAACGTAATCGTCACGGCACATGCCTTTGTCATAATTTTCTTCATAGTTATACCCATTATAATTGGAGGGTTCGGAAACTGACTAGTCCCCCTAATAATCGGAGCCCCAGATATAGCATTCCCACGAATAAACAACATAAGCTTCTGACTACTTCCTCCATCCTTCCTCCTGCTACTAGCCTCCTCCACAGTCGAAGCAGGGGTAGGCACAGGCTGAACAGTGTACCCACCACTAGCTGGTAACCTAGCCCATGCCGGAGCATCAGTCGACCTTGCAATCTTCTCCCTACACCTGGCCGGTATTTCCTCAATCCTTGGTGCAATCAACTTCATCACAACAGCAATCAACATAAAACCCCCTGCCTTATCACAATATCAAACCCCCCTATTCGTCTGATCAGTTTTAATCACCGCAGTACTCCTTCTTCTTTCCCTCCCAGTCCTAGCCGCAGGGATCACAATACTTCTAACAGACCGCAACCTCAACACTACATTCTTCGACCCTGCAGGAGGAGGAGACCCAGTCCTGTACCAACACCTATTCTGATTCTTTGGTCACCCAGAAGTATACATCCTGATTCTACCAGGATTCGGAATTATCTCTCACGTAGTGACCTACTACTCAGGGAAAAAAGAACCATTCGGCTACATAGGAATAGTATGAGCCATACTCTCTATTGGCTTCCTAGGGTTTATCGTATGAGCCCACCACATATTCACAGTAGGAATAGACGTTGACACTCGAGCATACTTCACATCAGCCACCATAATTATTGCTATCCCAACTGGAATTAAAGTATTCAGCTGACTAGCTACGCTCCACGGAGGTACAATCAAATGAGACCCACCAATGCTATGAGCCTTAGGGTTCATCTTCCTATTCACCATCGGAGGCCTAACAGGAATCGTCCTAGCAAACTCCTCACTAGACATCGCCCTACACGACACCTACTACGTAGTAGCCCACTTCCACTACGTCCTATCAATAGGAGCAGTATTTGCAATCCTCGCAGGATTCACCCACTGATTCCCCCTATTCACCGGGTACACCCTCCACTCAACATGAGCCAAAATCCACTTCGGCGTAATATTCGTAGGAGTCAACCTAACCTTCTTCCCACAACACTTCCTAGGCCTAGCTGGCATGCCACGCCGATACTCAGACTACCCTGACGCCTACACCCTATGAAACACCATCTCTTCAGTAGGTTCGCTCATCTCCCTAACAGCCGTAATCATGCTAGTGTTTATCATTTGAGAAGCCTTCGCATCCAAACGTAAAGTTCTACAACCAGAACTAACAAGCACTAACGTCGAATGAATCCACGGCTGCCCACCCCCATTCCACACCTTCGAAGAACCCGCTTTCGTTCAAGTCCAAGAAAGGAAGGAGTCGAACCCCCATATGTTGGTTTCAAGCCAACCGCATAAACCACCTATGCTTCTTTCTCATAGAGATGTTAGTAAAACAATTACATAGTCTTGTCATGACTAAATTGCAGGCGAAACTCCTGCACATCTCTTCACCCAAACATGGCCAACCACTCACAATTTAACTTCCAAGACGCCTCCTCCCCTATCATAGAAGAACTAATAGGATTCCACGACCATGCCCTAATAGTAGCACTAGCAATCTGCAGCCTAGTACTTTACCTGCTAACCCACATACTTACCGAAAAACTTTGATCTAGCACGGTAAATGCACAAGAAATCGAACTCGTCTGAACAATTTTACCAGCCATGGTACTAGTTACCCTCGCCCTACCTTCCCTACGAATCCTTTACATAATAGACGAAATCAACGAACCCGACCTGACCCTAAAAGCCATCGGCCACCAATGATACTGAACATACGAATACACTGACCTCAACGACCTTACATTCGACTCCTACATGATCCCAACATCAGACCTGCCCTTGGGACACTTCCGACTGTTAGAAGTCGACCACCGTGTCGTAGTGCCTATAAGCTCCACAATCCGAGTAATCGTCACCGCCGACGACGTACTTCATTCATGAGCTGTACCCAGCCTTGGCGTAAAAACCGATGCAATTCCAGGCCGACTAAACCAAACCTCATTCCTTGCTTCCCGACCCGGAGTATTCTACGGACAGTGCTCAGAAATTTGCGGGGCCAATCACAGCTTCATACCAATCGTAGTAGAATCCACCCCCCTTGCCAATTTCGAAAGCTGATCTTCCCTAATAACTTCCTAATCATTAAGAAGCTATGAACCAGCATTAGCCTTTTAAGCTAAAGATAGAGGACTACACCCCTCCTTAATGGTATGCCTCAACTAAACCCAGCACCTTGATTTTTTATCATGATCATTTCATGACTCACCTTTTCCTTTATCATCCAGCCCAAACTCCTCTCATTCGTATCCATAAATCCCCCATCTAACAAACCTCCCATTGCCCCAAGCACCACCCCTTGAACCTGACCATGAACTTAAGCTTCTTCGACCAGTTCTCAAGCCCATCCCTATTAGGAATCCCCCTCATCCTCATTTCAATGACATTCCCTGCCCTCCTAATCCCCTCCTTGGACAACCGATGAATCACCAACCGAGTCTCAACCCTACAACTATGATTCGTCAACCTAGTTACAAAGCAACTAATAATACCCCTAGACAAAAAAGGACACAAATGAGCCCTAATCCTAACATCCCTCATAATCTTCCTCCTGCTCATCAACCTTTTAGGCCTACTACCATACACATTTACCCCAACCACACAGCTATCCATAAACCTAGCCCTAGCTTTCCCATTATGACTCGCAACCCTACTAACAGGCCTACGAAACCAACCTTCCACCTCATTAGCCCACCTACTGCCAGAAGGTACCCCAACCCCACTAATTCCCGCCTTAATCTTAATCGAAACAACAAGCCTCCTCATCCGACCACTAGCCCTAGGCGTACGCCTCACAGCCAACCTCACAGCAGGACACCTACTCATCCAACTTATCTCTACAGCCACAGTAGCCCTATTCTCCACAATACCAGCGGTTTCACTCCTAACCCTACTAGTCCTCTTCTTGTTAACTATTCTAGAAGTGGCAGTAGCAATAATTCAAGCCTACGTCTTCGTATTACTGCTAAGCCTCTACCTACAAGAAAACATCTAAAACCCACAATGACACACCAAGCACATTCTTATCATATAGTAGACCCCAGCCCATGACCTATCCTAGGAGCCGCCGCCGCCCTAATAACTACCTCAGGACTAACAATATGATTCCACTACAACTCCCCCCAACTTCTCATTCTAGGCCTGCTCTCCACCTCCCTAGTTATATTCCAATGGTGACGTGACATCATTCGAGAAAGCACATTCCAAGGCCACCACACCCCCACCGTACAAAAAGGACTGCGCTACGGCATAGCCTTGTTCATCACATCCGAAGCCTTCTTCTTCCTAGGCTTTTTCTGAGCTTTCTTCCATTCAAGCCTAGCCCCTACCCCAGAACTAGGAGGACAATGACCACCCGTCGGAATCAAACCCTTAAACCCCATAGAAGTTCCACTCCTAAACACCGCCATTCTCCTAGCCTCCGGAGTCACCGTAACATGAGCCCACCACAGCATCACAGAAGCTAACCGAAAACAAGCAATCCACGCCCTAACCTTAACAGTCCTCCTAGGATTCTACTTCACCGCCCTACAAGCCATAGAATACTACGAAGCACCCTTCTCCATCGCAGACGGAGTTTATGGTTCTACATTCTTCGTCGCTACTGGATTCCACGGCCTACACGTAATCATCGGCTCAACATTCCTACTAGTATGCCTGCTGCGTCTAATTAAGTTCCACTTCACATCAAACCATCATTTCGGATTCGAAGCAGCTGCTTGATACTGACACTTCGTAGACGTCGTATGACTATTCCTATACATCTCTATCTACTGATGAGGATCTTACTCTTCTAGTATATCTATTACAATCGACTTCCAATCCTTAGAATCTGGTTTAAACCCAGAGAAGAGTAATAAACATAATCCTGTTCATACTAACCCTATCATTCACCCTAAGTCTCCTGCTAACCGCACTAAACTTTTGGCTAGCCCAAATAAGCCCAGACTCAGAAAAACTATCTCCATACGAATGCGGATTCGACCCCCTAGGATCTGCCCGACTCCCTTTCTCAATCCGATTCTTCCTAGTAGCTATCCTATTCCTCCTGTTTGACTTAGAAATCGCCCTACTACTCCCACTCCCATGAGCCATCCAACTAAACTCCCCCACCACCACTTTAATCTGAACCTCTTTCCTCCTCCTTCTCCTAACATTAGGACTAATCTACGAATGAATCCAAGGCGGACTAGAATGAGCAGAATAATAGAAAGTTAGTCTAATCAAGACGGTTGATTTCGACTCAACAAATTATAGCTCACACCCTATAACTTTCTTCATGTCCTACCTACACCTTAGCTTTTACTCAGCCTTCACCCTAAGCAGCCTAGGATTAGCCTTCCACCGAACCCACCTAATTTCAGCCCTACTATGTTTAGAAAGCATAATGCTATCTATATACGTAGCACTCGCCATATGACCCATTCAAATACAATCCCCATCCTCCACAATCCTACCCATCATCATACTAACATTCTCCGCCTGCGAAGCAGGCACAGGCCTAGCCCTGCTAGTAGCCTCCACCCGAACCCACGGTTCCGACCACCTACACAACTTCAATCTCCTACAATGCTAAAAATCATCATCTCAACCATAATACTCCTACCCTTAGCCCTCATATCCCCCCTTAAACACCTATGAACCAACATTACATTACACAGCCTACTCATTGCCACTGCCAGCCTACAATGACTAACACCCACCTACTACCCAGGCAAAGGCCTAACCCCATGAACCTCAATCGACCAAATCTCCTCCCCACTCTTAGTTCTTTCGTGCTGACTCCTCCCCCTCATAATTATAGCAAGCCAAAATCACCTAGAACAAGAACCCAACATCCGTAAACGAATCTTTGCCCTAACAATTATCCTAGCTCAACTGTTCATTCTCGTAGCCTTCTCAGCCTCCGAACTAATGCTCTTCTACATCGCATTTGAAGCAACCCTCATCCCCACCCTCATCCTCATCACACGATGAGGAAGCCAACCAGAACGACTAAACGCTGGCATCTACCTCCTATTCTACACATTAGCCAGCTCACTCCCCCTACTAATTGTCATCCTACATTTACAGAACCAAATCGGCACACTCTACCTTCCAATACTAAAGCTATCACACCCTACACTAAACTCCTCCTGATCTGGACTAGCCGCAAGCCTTGCACTCCTCCTAGCCTTCATAGTCAAAGCCCCCCTATACGGCCTACACCTATGGCTCCCTAAAGCCCATGTAGAAGCCCCAATCGCAGGCTCTATGCTACTAGCTGCTCTACTCCTAAAACTAGGAGGCTACGGCATCATACGAGTCACAATCCTAGTAAACCCGGCATCAAACAACCTGCACTACCCATTCATTACCCTAGCCCTATGAGGCGCACTAATAACCAGTGCCATTTGTCTACGACAAATCGACCTAAAATCATTAATCGCCTACTCATCCGTTAGCCACATAGGACTGGTTGTAGCCGCAACTATAATTCAAACCCAATGAGCATTCTCAGGAGCAATAATCCTAATAATCTCACATGGCCTAACCTCCTCAATACTATTCTGCCTAGCTAATACCAACTACGAACGAACCCATAGCCGAATCCTCCTACTCACACGAGGACTCCAACCCTTACTACCACTAATAGCTATCTGATGACTACTAGCCAACCTAACAAACATAGCCCTCCCCCCAACAACAAACCTCATAGCAGAACTAACCATTGTCATCGCACTATTCAATTGATCCGCCTTCACAATCATCCTCACGGGAGCAGCAATCTTACTTACCGCCTCATACACTCTATACATACTCATAATAACGCAGCGAGGCACACTTCCATCCCACATTACCTCAATCCAAAACTCCTCCACCCGAGAACACCTCCTCATAGCCCTCCACATAATCCCCATGCTTCTTCTAATCCTAAAACCCCAACTAATTTCCGGTGTTCCTATATGCAAGTATAGTTTTAACAAAAACATTAGACTGTGATCCTAAAGATAGAAGTTAAACTCTTCTTACTTGCCGAGGGGAGGTTAAACCAACGAGAACTGCTAACTCTCGAATCTGAGCATAAACCCTCAGTCCCCTTACTTTCAAAGGATAATAGTAATCCAATGGTCTTAGGAGCCACTCATCTTGGTGCAAATCCAAGTGAAAGTAATGGACCTATCACTAGTCCTAAACACATTCATACTCCTAACCCTAATCACTCTTTCCACCCCCATCCTATTCCCACTCCTATCCTCCAGCCTCAAAAACACCCCCAACACCATCACAAGCACAGTCAAAACATCCTTCCTAATTAGCCTAATCCCCATAACAATCCACATCTACTCAGGGACAGAAAGCTTAACTACCCTATGAGAATGAAAATTCATTATAAACTTCAAAATTCCCATCAGCCTAAAAATAGACTTCTACTCACTTACCTTCTTCCCAATCGCACTATTTGTATCATGATCTATCCTACAATTCGCAACATGATACATAGCCTCAGACCCCTACATCACAAAATTCTTCACCTACCTACTATTCTTCTTAATAGCAATACTCATCCTAATCATCGCTAACAACCTATTCGTCCTATTCATCGGCTGAGAAGGAGTAGGGATCATATCTTTCCTACTAATCAGCTGATGACAAGGCCGAGCAGAAGCCAACACCGCCGCCCTACAAGCCGTACTATACAACCGAGTCGGCGATGTCGGACTTATCCTCTGCATGGCATGACTAGCCTCCACTATAAACACCTGAGAAATCCAACAACTACCCTCCCCATGCCAAACCCCAACACTACCCCTACTAGGCCTAATTCTAGCTGCAACCGGCAAATCCGCCCAATTTGGCCTACACCCATGACTTCCAGCCGCCATAGAAGGCCCCACCCCAGTATCCGCCCTCCTCCACTCCAGCACGATAGTAGTGGCCGGAATCTTCCTACTCATCCGAACCCACCCTCTATTCAGCAACAACCAAACTGCCCTGACCCTATGCCTCTGCCTAGGGGCCCTAACTACTCTATTCGCTGCCACATGCGCCCTCACTCAAAATGACATTAAAAAAATCATTGCCTTCTCCACCTCAAGCCAACTAGGACTAATAATAGTTACAATCGGACTAAACCTCCCAGAACTAGCCTTCCTGCACATTTCAACCCACGCATTTTTTAAAGCCATACTCTTCCTGTGCTCAGGGTCTATCATCCACAACCTAAACGGCGAACAAGACATTCGAAAAATAGGAGGACTCCAAAAAATACTACCCACCACCACCTCATGTTTAACTATCGGAAACCTAGCCCTAATAGGAACACCATTTCTAGCAGGATTCTACTCAAAAGACCAAATCATTGAAAGCCTAAACACATCTTACCTAAACACCTGAGCCCTACTATTAACCCTACTAGCCACGTCATTCACCGCAGTGTACACCATCCGCATGACCGTACTAGTACAGACCGGCTTCGTTCGAATTCCTTCCCTAACCCCAATAAATGAAAACAACCCCGCAGTTACCTCACCCATCACTCGACTTGCACTAGGAAGCATCCTAGCAGGATTCCTCATTACCTCATTCATTACCCCAACAAAAACACCAACAATGACCATACCCCTCTCTATTAAAATAACAGCCCTAGTAGTAACAGCCCTAGGAATTGCTTTCGCCCTAGAAATCTCAAAAATAGCCCAAACCCTCCTCCTCACAAAACAAACCACCTTCTCAAACTTCTCTTCATCCTTAGGATACTTCAACCCCCTAGCCCATCGCCTAGGCATGTCCAACCTACTCAGCGGAGGACAGAACATTGCCTCACACTTAATCGACCTTTCCTGATACAAAATCCTAGGCCCAGAAGGATTAGCTAACCTACAACTAATAGCAACCAAAACCGCCACCTCCCTGCATTCTGGCTTAATCAAAGCCTACCTAGGAACATCCGCCCTATCCATCATCATCATTCTCATATCCACATACAGAAAACCAATGGCCCTCAATCTTCGTAAAAACCATCAAATCCTAAAAGTCATCAACAACGCCCTAATTGACCTCCCCACCCCACCAAACATCTCAACATGATGAAACTTCGGGTCTCTTCTGGGCATTTGCTTAATCACCCAAATCGTTACCGGTCTCCTGCTAGCCACACACTACACAGCAGACACCAACCTAGCCTTCTCCTCCGTAGCCCACATATGCCGTGACGTACAATTCGGCTGACTAATCCGCAACCTCCATGCAAATGGAGCCTCCTTCTTCTTCATCTGCATCTACCTACACATCGGCCGAGGAATCTACTACGGCTCATACCTGAACAAAGAGACATGAAATGTAGGAGTTATCCTCCTACTAACCCTCATAGCAACCGCCTTCGTCGGCTACGTCCTACCATGAGGCCAAATATCATTCTGAGGTGCTACAGTTATTACAAACCTGTTCTCAGCAATCCCATATATTGGACAAACACTGGTAGAATGAGCCTGAGGAGGGTTCTCAGTCGACAACCCAACACTAACCCGATTCTTCGCCCTCCACTTCCTCCTACCCTTCCTCATCGTAGGCCTCACACTAGTCCATCTCACCTTCCTCCACGAGACAGGATCAAACAACCCAACAGGAGTCCCCTCAGACTGCGACAAAATCCCCTTCCACCCATACTACACCGTAAAAGACATCCTAGGATTCGCACTGATAATCTCCCTACTTGTAGCTCTAGCCCTATTCTCCCCCAACCTCCTAGGAGACCCAGAAAACTTTACACCAGCCAACCCCCTAGTCACTCCNCCCCACATCAAACCCGAATGATACTTCCTATTTGCCTACGCCATCCTACGATCCATCCCAAACAAACTAGGAGGCGTGTTAGCCCTAGCCGCATCAATCCTTGTACTATTCCTAATGCCCCTGCTACACACATCAAAGCTACGATCGATAACCTTCCGCCCCATCTCCCAAATCCTATTTTGAGCCCTAGTTGCAAACGTCCTCATCCTAACATGAGTAGGAAGCCAACCAGTAGAACATCCGTTCATCATCATCGGCCAACTAGCCTCATTCACATACTTCACAATCATTCTAGTCTTATTCCCCCTCGCGGCCGCATTTGAAAATAAGATACTGAAACTTTAACTAACTCTAATAGTTTATAAAAACATTGGTCTTGTAAACCAAAGATTGAAGACTAAACCCCTTCTTAGAGTTACCTACAACCCATCAAACCATCAAGGAGAAAGGAATCAAACCTTCATCACCAACTCCCAAAGCTGGCATTTTAACTTAAACTACTCCCTGATCCACCCCCTAAACAGCCCGAATCGCCCCCCGAGACAACCCCCGCACAAGCTCTAAAACCACAAACAAAGTCAACAACAACCCTCACCCCCCAATTAAAAGCAACCCCACCCCCTCCGAATAAAGAACAGCCACTCCACTAAAATCCGATCGAACTGACAACAANCCCCCGCTATTAACCGTGCCTTCATCCACCAACAACCCTAACACACCCCCCACAGCAAGCCCCACTAACACAACCAACCCCATCCCAAGACCATACCCAACAACCCCCCAGCTCACCCAAGACTCCGGATACGGATCCGCCGCCAACGAAACCGAATAAACAAATACCACCAACATCCCCCCTAAATAAACCATCACAAGCACCAAAGACAAAAAAGAAACCCCCAAACTAACCAACCAACCACATCCCGCAACAGCCGCTACTACCAACCCTAACACCCCATAATAAGGAGACGGGTTAGACGCAACTGCTACCCCCCCCAAAGCAAAACATACCCCTNAAAACAAAACGAACTCTATCATAAATTCCTGCTCGGCCTCTCTCCGAGAACTATGGTCTGAAAAACCATCGTTACATAATTTAACTACAAGAAC